CTAACCAACACAAAAATAACAACTTAAACAACGAGTTTTTAAATAGAATTGAGGCTCTAGATACGGGATTTTTTTCTCTAGATATACTCGAAAAAAGTACTAGATTGTGTAATGATAAGACTAGAAAATATTACTTGCCTAAAATGTATGATCCCATTTTGAATGGGTTATATCGGGGAACAATCAAAAAAAAAATTTCACCTTCAATCATAAATAAAATTTCGTTAGAAAATTTCATAGAGACAATGGAAATTAATAAGATTCATAGTCTCCTTCTTCCTGATACTGATTACCAAGAGGTTGAACAGAAAATAGACCGATTTGATAAAAAAAATTTTTCAACGGAAAATCGTCATTTATTTACTTTAATCAGTAAATTCGATAGAGAATCGGGATCGAGTTTAAATTGGAAGGGCCTCTCTTTATTTTCAGAAAAAGAACAAGGAAGGATTGGTTCAGAAAAAAGAGCCAAATTTTACAAATTTTTATTGAATACAATTCTAACTAGCCCTAATGGTCAAAATGGTCAAAAAACAAAACAAAAATTTGTAATAAAAGAAATCAGTAAAAAAGTCCCTAGATGGTCATACAAACTTATTACCGAATTGGAATTCCTGTCGGGCGCAGCTCATGAAGGCCTACCGTTGGATTATCATATACGTTCAAGAAAAAGGGATCATGTAATAATTTATAGGCCTACTAAACGTAGTCTCAAAGCAAGTGTCAAAAACTGGGTGTCTATTAGAGACTATTCGGAAGAATCAGATTTTCGTCGAGAATTCATCAAAGGTTCTATGCGTGTTCAAAGGCGTAAAACTTTTATTTCGAAATTGTTTCAAGCAAATGCGCATTCCCCCCTTTTTTTGGACAGAATAAAAAAATCCCCCCTTTTTTCTTTTAATATCCCTGAACAGATGAAATTTTTTTTAAAAAATTGGATGGGTAAAGGATCAGAATTTAAAGATTATACGGAGGAACAAAAAAAAAAACAAAAGGAAGAAGAAGAGAACAAAATAAAGGAAAAAACGTGGATAAAAATCGCGGAAGCCTGGGATTTTGTTCCATATCCACAAGCAACAAGAAGTTTAATTTTAATAATTCAATCTATTTTTAGAAAATATATTTTATTACCTTCATTGATAATAGTTAAAAATATTGGGCGTATTTTATTATCTCAACCCCCTGAGTGGGCTGAGGACTTCGATGAGTGGAATAGAGAAAAGCATATTATATGTACCTATAACGGTGTTCAAGTATCAGAACTCGAACTTCCCAGAAATTGGTTTAAAGATGGTATTCAGATAAAAATAGTATTTCCTTTTTATTTGAAACCTTGGCACAGATCCAAATTTAGGCCCTATTTTTCTTCTTATAAAGATCTAAAGAAAGAACAACAAAAGTTTTCTTTTTTAACGGCTTGGGGAACGCAAACTACCCTTCCCTTTGGTTCTGTCCCCCCCAAAACTTCCTTTTTTAAGCCTATTTTTAAAGAACTTAAAAAAAAAATTCGAAAAACGAAAAATAATCATTTTAGAGTTATAAGCGTTTTAAAAGAAAGAACAAAAAATTTTCTACAAGATTCAAAAAAACCAAAAAGGGTGGTTATCAAAAACGTTTTATTTCTGTTTATAAAAAAAATAAAAAAAGAACTCTTAAAAGTACATCCAACTCGATTATTTATATTGAGAAAGGTATATGAACCCGGTGAAACTAACAAAAAAAAAGATTCTATAATTAGGAATCAGATAATTCACGACTCGTTTAGAAAAAAAAAATCTACAGATAATACAAATTATTCACTGAGAGAAAAAAAAATTAAAAATCTGGCTGATAGAACAAGCACAATCAGAAATAAAACAAAGAGTCTTACAAAAGAAAAAAACAGCAACGCCAAGAAAAGAAGTAGTCCTAACAAAACAAGTTATAGTTATAATGGAAAAGAAAAATCACCAAAAATTTTTTGGAAAATATTAAAAATAAAAAAAAGAAAAAATCGATTAATCTATAAATTAGATTTGTTTATAAAAATTTTCATTAAAAGAATATACATGGATATCTTTCTATGTATCATTCATATTGCCAGAATTCCTACACAACTAGTTCTTGAATCAAGAAATTTTTGTTTTGATAAATACATTTACAATAATAAAACAAACCAAGAAAAAAAAAAAAACAAAAAAGAAATTAACTTTATTTCGACTCTAAAAAGTGAACTTTACAATATTAAGAATAGTAAGAGGAATTCACATCTTTTTTTTGACTTATACTCTTTATCACAAGCATATGTATTTTACAAATTATCACAAACCCAAGTTATTAATTTGTATAAGTTAAGATCTATTTTTGAGTATCATGGAACTCCCGTTTTTCTTAAGACTGCAATAAAAAATTATTTTGTAACACAAGGAATATTTCATTCCGAATTAAGACATACAAAACTTTCAAGTTCTGAAACGAATCAATGGAAAAACTGGTTAAGAGGTCATTATCAATACCATTTATCTCAGATTAGATGGTTTGAATTAATACCACAAAAATGGCGAATTACAATAAATGAAGGCGGTATTACCCAAAATAAAGATTTAACAAAATGGAATTCGTATGAAAAAGATCGATTACTTTATCGATTACTTTATCACAAAAAACAAAAGGATTTTAAAGTATATCCATTACCAAACCAAAAAGAAAATTTTCCAAAATACTATATATATAATATTTTATCATATAAATCTATTAATTCTGAAATTAAGAAGTCCTCATATATTATTTATGGATCACCATCAGAATTAAATAACAACCAAAAAATTACTTTTAATTACAACAATTGTAAACAAAATTTATTTGAAAGCCTGGAGGAAATTCCTATCAATCATTATCTAGAAAAGGGCGATATTATGTATATGCAAAAAAATCCAGATAGAAAATATTTTGATTGGACAATTCTAAATTTTTTTCTAAGACAAAAAATAGATATTGAGGCCTGGACCAAAATGGATTATAGCAGTAATATAAATACTAAGCTTGGAAGTAAGAATTACCAAAAAATTGAGAAAATGGATAAAAACAATATTTTTTATCTGATGATTCATCAAGATTTAGAAATAAATCCAATCAATGACAATAAACTCTTTTTTGATTGGATGGAAATGAATGAAGAAATCCTAAACCCAATATCGACAAATATTAAACTTCCGTTCTTCCCAGAATTTGTGCCACTTTATAATGTATACAAAATAAAACCATGGATTATACCAAGCAAATTACTTCTTTTAAATTTAAATAAAAAGAAAAACATCAATGAAAAGAAAAAATTCCATTTTTTTAGACCATCGAATGAAAAAAGATATTCTGAATTAATGAATCGAAATCAAGAAGAAAAAGAACCCGTGGGCCTAAGAGGCCTTGGATCATATTCACAAAACCAAGATAAAATGAAAAAACAATATAAGATCCGAAATAAGATGAGACCAGAAATAATTTTCTTACGGAAACACTATTTGCTTTTTCAATGGATAATAGACGATGGTTTAATTCCGAATTTAACTGAAAAAATGATCAATAATATCAAGATATATTGTTACTTGCTTGGACTGATAAATCCAAGAGATACTACTATATCGTCTATTCAAAGGAAAGAAATAAATCTGGATATAATGGTGATTCGAAAAAAATTGACTCCTATGGAATTGAATAAAAAGGGGATATTTTTTATCGATCCCATTCGTTTGTCTGTAAAAAACGACGGATACTTTATTATATATCAAACCGTAGGTATATCGTTGGTTCATAAAAGTAAGTACCAAACTCCTCAAAGATATCGAGAACAAAGATATATCAATAAAAATAAATTGGATGAATCTATCCCAAGATATCAAATAATAATTCGAAAGAGAGACAAAAAACATTATGATTTTATCGTTCCTGAAAAAGTTTTATCATCTAGACGTCGTAGAGAATTGAGAATTCTAATTTCTTTCAACTCAAAGAATATAAATAGTGTGGATAAAAATCGAGTATTTTGTAACAAAAAGAACATAAAAAACAGGAATCCTTTTTTGGATCAAAAAAAGCATCTTGATAGAGATAAAAATGAATTAATTAAATTAAAGTTATTTCTTTGGCCTAATTATCGATTAGAAGACTTAGCTTGTATGAATAGATATTGGTTTAATACCAATAATGGAAGCCGTTTTAGTTTGTTAAGAATATATCCACAATTAAAAATTGTTTGATGGTACATTTTTCCTATATATTCTGTACCATATAGAAAAGCAAACAGATGCACATATGCCCTGTCTTACGTCCCAGTCTAATATTAGATCTTTTTTATTTAATACTAAGTCAATGACGTATCAATTTGTTTGGATAAAATCTATAAAATAAACGAATATATGGAATATTCCGAATTTTCGGTCTAAATTCTTTGACGTTGTAAGTGTAAAAACGTACCATCTACTTTTTTATCCCTGTCCAACTAAAATTAAAATTCTTGTGTATACTAATTACTACATTAAAATGACTAATATTATTATTACTGATCAAATAATATATTTTATATGTAAATTTTTTATATGTAAATTAAAGGGTAGAAGGAGCTTTTTTTATGATAAAAAATCCATTCGGTGCAATTATTTTGAAAGAGGAAAACGAAGACAACAAGGGGTCTGTTGAATTTCAAGTAGTGAGTTTCACCAATAGGATACGGAGACTTACTTCACATTTGGAATTGCACAAAAAAGACTATTTATCTCAGAGAGGTCTGCGTAAAATTCTAGGAAAACGTCAACGGCTGCTCGCCTATTTGTCAAAAAAAAATAGAGTACGTTATAAAGAATTAATCGGACAGTTGGAGATTCGAGAAACAAAAAATAATTAATTTGAAGAGTCGTTTTGAATTTTCGCTTAAATTTTGATGAACCTCTTTTCGCTTTCAGCAATTCATGGAAGAATGAATCGGGAAAAAACCTATGACTGCACCAGCTAAACGAAGTGACCTTATGATAGTCAATATGGGCCCTCAGCACCCATCAATGCACGGTGTTCTTCGACTCATTGTTACTCTAGATGGTGAAGATGTTATTGACTGTGAACCGATATTGGGTTATTTACATAGAGGAATGGAAAAAATTGCGGAAAACCGAACAATTATACAATATTTACCTTATGTAACACGTTGGGATTATTTAGCTACTATGTTCACTGAAGCAATAACTGTAAATGCACCAGAGCAGTTAGGCAATATTCAAGTGCCTAAAAGGGCCAGCTATATCAGAGTCATTATGTTAGAGTTAAGTCGTATAGCTTCGCATTTGTTATGGCTTGGCCCTTTTATGGCAGATATTGGCGCACAGACCCCCTTCTTCTATATTTTTCGAGAAAGAGAATTGATATATGACCTATTCGAAGCTGCTACCGGTATGCGAATGATGCATAATTATTTTCGTATTGGAGGAGTCGCTGCTGATTTACCTTATGGCTGGGTAGATAAATGTTTGGATTTTTGTGATTATTTTTTAACAAGAGTTACTGAATATCAAAGACTTATTACACGGAATCCTGTTTTTTTAGAGCGAGTTGAGGGAGTAGGCATTATTGGCGGAGAGGAGGCAATTAATTGGGGTTTATCGGGACCAATGCTACGAGCTTCCGGAATACAATGGGATCTTCGAAAGGTTGATCATTATGAGTCTTACGATGAATTTGATTGGGGAGTTCAATGGCAAAAGGACGGGGATTCATTAGCTCGTTATTTAGTACGAATCGGTGAAATGACAGAATCAATAAAAATTATTCAACAGGCTTTAGAAGGAATTCCGGGGGGGCCCTATGAGAATTTAGAAATACGGCGCTTTGATAAAGTATGGGATCCCGAATGGAATGATTTTGACTATCAATTTATCAGTAAAAAACCTTCTCCTACTTTTGAATTGTCAAAACAAGAACTTTATGTGAGAGTCGAAGCCCCAAAAGGAGAATTAGGAATTTTTCTGATAGGAGATAAGGGTGTTTTTCCTTGGAGATGGAAAATCCGACCACCGGGTTTTATCAATTTGCAAATCCTTCCTCAATTAGTTAAAAGAATGAAATTGGCTGATATTATGACAATACTAGGTAGCATAGATATCATTATGGGAGAAGTTGATCGTTAAAATGATAATAGATACAACAGAAGTACAAGCTATCAATTCTTTTTTTAGATTGGAATCCTTAAAAGAGGTATATGAGATCATATGGATGCTTGTCCCTATTTTTACTCCTGTATTAGGAATCACAATAGGTGTACTAGTAATTGTTTGGTTAGAAAGAGAAATATCTGCGGGGATACAACAACGTATTGGCCCTGAATACGCCGGGCCTTTGGGAATTCTTCAAGCTTTAGCAGATGGTACAAAATTACTTTTCAAAGAGAATCTTCTTCCATCAAGAGGAGATACTCGTTTATTCAGTATCGGACCATCCATAGCAGTCACATCAATTCTACTAAGTTCTTTAGTAATTCCTTTTGGATATCGCCTTGTTCTAGCCGATTTAAGTATTGGTGTTTTTTTATGGATTGCCATTTCAAGTATTGCTCCCGTGGGCCTTCTTATGTCAGGTTATGGATCAAATAATAAATATTCCTTTTTAGGTGGTTTACGGGCTGCTGCTCAATCAATTAGTTATGAAATACCATTAACTCTATGTGTGTTATCAATATCTCTACGTGTGATTCGTTAAGACATAAAATTTCCTCTATGTCTTTTCTTTATAGGAAGGAAATTTCATGAGTTGAATATACCTTTTTATTTTTTATTCATCATTCGGGTTTATGAACTAAACCAGATAGTTATATGAGTGAAAAAAACATTTTCTTACTTTGCAGTAAAAAGATTCAGTCTCATTTCCTATGTACAAGTGTTAAGTGAAAGTAAACATAAGCATTATATACTATACTATTTACCCCAAGATTGAGTGATTAGTCATCATGACTTGAAGCGGGTTCAAAAGGAGCAACTATCTAGGGATTTTACTAGCTATTAACAGACATGTATTACCCTAATGAGCGGGGGGGTCCTTGTGACCAAAAAGGGTGGATAGTTAGGAACACCAAGGTACACAAAGGATTCGTAATAGAGATTATGTAAGTTATTCAACAGGATTTTTCTGTTCATACTGCATAGCATAAAAGGGATTCTAATTGGGGCTTTATGTTGGTAGAAATGATGAAGGAGTACTCCCCACGATTCCGATCCAGAGTATTTTCCTATCCACCGATTAAGTAAATAACTATCAAGAACGAAGTAATCCTTTACTTAAAGTACCTTTTTATGAGAAAGGAGAATAGGAACAAAAAAATAAACTCGAAAGAATTAACTTGCACTACAAAAAAGATCTTTTTTAGAGAGTTTTAGAGAGATAGAATCCTTGTAATGTTTCGTAAACTAATGCAATGTATCTTTTTTTTTTCGTAATCAAAAATGCTAGGTTGAAATATTTATTGAGATTTCTACAAAAAACTTT